ATCATATTATTTCCAATTCCAAAAATTCGATTTTCAATGTTCCTATTTACGGCGACGAAGAATAAAACTATCACTATATTTGTTCCTTTTCCTACTTCTTCTTCCAAGCGCAGGATAACCCCAAGGGGTTGTGGGTTTTTTTCTACCAATTGGGGCTCTCCCTTCACCGCCCCCATGGGGATGGTCTACAGGGTTCATAACTACTCCTCTTACTACAGGACGCTTACCTAGCCAACACTTAGATCCGGCTCTACCCAAACTTTTTTGGTTCACCCCAACATTACCCACTTGTCCGACTGTTGCTAAGCAGTTTTTGGATATCAAACGGACCTCCCCAGATGGTAATCTTAATGTGGCCGATTTACCCTCTTTTGCAATGAGTTTCGCTACAGCGCCTGCTGCTCTAGCTAATTGTCCACCCTTTCCAAGTGTGATTTCTATGTTATGTATGGCCGTGCCTAAGGGCATATCGGTTGAAGTAGATTCTTCTTTTTTATCAATCAAAACCCCTTCCCAAACTGTACAAGCTTCTTCCAAAGCATACGGCTTTCTAGATGTATATGATGATATCTAGACAGATGGATTTTATATGAATCGTATGATGAAGTACCACATGAGTGGATATATAGGAATCCAAATCTGCCGAATCACTTATGTTATGATCTTCTACATCCTAGGTCTCCCCGTTCCGTCATCTGGCTTATGTTCTTCATGTAGCATTCAGACCGGATGACTCTATGAAATTACGTCGATACTTGCACATATTACGGGTAACGTAGGAGACATCTCTATTTTTCCCCGGGGGGTCTTTCTAATTATCACTGCTTAACTTTCAATTCGCCTCTGACCATCAAATGAAATGTGAATAACCCATCCTCCTCTCTTTGAAACAAGGGGCGCTTCCGGTTCTGTGCGCGCTTCAAACAATTTTGTCTTCTCCATATTACCATATCTCTAGAGTCAATAATTTTCTATGAGGAACTACTGAACTCAATCACTTGCTGCCGTTACTCAACAGTTTTCTGTTGAGGTCTATCCCGTAGAGGTACTCCAATTGGATCAGTGATCGATTTCTAGGTTTCGTCGTAAACCTAATTGGTTACTTCCAATTACGTAAATCAATAGTTCAAACCGCACTCAAAGGTAGGGCATTTCCCATTGATATAGGAACTTCTGTACCAGAAACAATGGTATCTCCAATTATAGCCCCTCTGGGATGTAAAATATATCTCTTCTCACCATCCCCATAGTGTATGAGACAAATGTATGCATTTCGATTAGGGTCATATTCTATGGTTACGATTCTACCAGATATCCCTTTTTCATTCCGTCGAAAGTCGATTTTACGGTATAGACGCTTATGACCTCCCCCTCTATGCCCTGCGGTAATGATCCCTCTGGCATTACGACCTTTACCACAACGATGCTGTCCATAGATCAAATTATTTCGTGGATTGGATTTCACTTGACTGTCTACGGCTCCATTGCGTGTGCTCGGGGTAGAAGTTTTGTATAAATGTATTGCCGTGTTATTAAGTCTTTTGCTTTAAGTTCTTTTCTCTATAAGAGGTGGAATAGAATAACCCGGTTGAAGCGTAATGATCATACGTCTGTAATGCATTGTATGTCCCATAATAGGTCCCATCCTTTTACCCTTTCCCGGGAGTCGATGACTATTCATAGCTCTTACCTTGACACCAAAGAAGAGTTCGACCCAATGCTTTATTTCTGTCCTAGTTGATCCTGATTCGACATTAGAAGTATATTGATTGTTCCCCAATAACCGAATACTTTTTTCTGTAAATACTGCATATTTGATTCCATCCATAAATCCATTTTCTTCCCTATGAGTTCCAGTATCGATAAGAATTCTAGTTCTTACTGTTCATATGTTATGGTATGAATATACCATACCAATTCGCTATGTATGGATGATGAGATTCCATTGATACAGAGCCAATTCCAATAGACTTATTGAATGTTCCCATTGGCGTGCATCCAGCAGGAATTGAACCTACGAATTTGCCAATTATGAGTTGGGCGCTTTAACCATTCAGCCATGGATGCTTAACAGGGATCATCGTACATCGTGAATAACCAAATTCCAATTGAAATGAAATCTTTAGGAGGAATCAATGAAACGACATCAATTCAAATCCTGGATATTCGAATTGAGAGAGATATTGAGAGAGATCAAGAATTCTCACTATTTCTTAGATTCATGGATCAAATTCGATTCAGTGGGATCTTTCACTCACATTTTTTTCCACCAAGAACGTTTTATGAAACTATTTGACCCCCGAATTTGGAGTATCCTACTTTCACGTGATTCACAGGGTGCAACAAGCAATCGATATTTCACGATCAAAGGTGTAGTACTGCTTGTAGTAGTGGTCCTTATATCTCGTATTAACAATCGAAAGATGGTCGAAAGAAAAAATCTCTATTTGATGGGGCTTCTTCCTATACCTATGAATTCCATTGGACCCAGAAAGGAGACATTGGAAGAATCTTTTTGGTCTTCCAATAGAAATAGGTTGATTGTTTCGCTCCTGTATCTTCCAAAAGGGAAAAAGATTTCTGAGAGTTGTTTCATGGATCCGCAAGAGAGTACTTGGGTTATCCCAATAAAGAAAAAGCGTATCATGCCTGAATCTAACCGGGGTTCGCGGTGGTGGAGGAACCGGATCGGAAAAAATAGGGATTCTAGTTGTCAGATATCTAAGGAAACCGTAGCTGG